TCGACGGCCTTACACCATTGGGAGACTTCGAATAAACTGGAGTACATATAGGATAGACCGGTGCTAAAACCTTTTCTCAAGATATCTTCCAAACTGTTGGGGTCCTTGCTCCGGATGTTGTTCGTACGGTGTGAAAGCAGTTGGTTACGTAGTTTTAGAATTCTGCTGATCCCAAGTAGTCCATCTCCATCATTGCATATGGCAATATAGAAAGTAAAGAGGAAAAGGCATGACCAGAAGAATTGTGTGAAATAAGTGAATTTATCCAGTTGAGGCATCTTGATTGAGAATAAAGGATTCCCCCCATACAGAAAGAGAGGCCTTCCTGTACGAGTAGTGAAGAACTAAACGAGAACTTTTGTTGGTTGTTGACCAACGGAAAGAAAGGGAGAAAGAAATGGGATTGTGTCAACAGGCCCCTATTCCGACGAAAAACAGCCCCTTTTCTTTTTGTTTAGCCTGTTCCTATCAGAAAAATGACGTTTCAGAGAAGAGGAAAAAAGTCCTCCGTCATAGGCGGCCGAGGGTACCTTCCTAGAGGTTCTTTTTGAATTTGAATCAGGTCTCCTCACTTATGTTTATGCTTATGATAATATATGCCGATCCCTAATCTCACAAATAGATTTCGACCCAATCTCCCATTTGTGAAGCAGATCATGAGTGTATTCCGCCTACATTTGTTAGGTTCTTTGATTCTGTAAGTTTGTCTTGTTTAGATTGCACGAGAGCGCCTTTTTTACTTTATATATAAAATATAGATTTACAATAATAGGTAACCTTCATCAATAAACCTTGCATAAGAGATAGATCCTGCTGACTTGAACTGAGCACGAATTTCATTTGTATTTGAGCGTAAAAGCAGCTGCTTTGAAGGTTGGAAACCTACTGGTTCAGCCAAGAACCAGAAACCGAATGAAGGAAGCGAAGATCAGAGTCAAAATATGCCGTGGAGAAGAGCTTACTTATGAGCGGAAGACGAAGTCGCAGGGGAACCTGTGGCTGGATTGAATCCTTCTCAGGAAGAGCTGATGTTTGCTGGGTCTTTTTGTCTAGCAGCTATGGAAAAGCCTATAGTATAGGGCTGGAATCGCAAGAAAACCCAGTCTCTAACTGAAAATTCCCTCTCACTTCTATGTTGATCCTCATATTGCTTCATTCTAACTTGTGCCCTTGACTGTCCTTCGAAATCTGTATGACAGTCGACTGCTCCCTGAGATGACTCTCTGCCGAGGCAACATTGGAACCTTCAGGCTGGGGCATAGGTATAAGTGTTGGAGCATAGCGATAGAGGGCTTCAATTCAAATGGGGTCATTTTCATTGTGGTATGATAAGTAGTGTCGTACCACCACTCTGCTAAGGATAACCACTTATATACCACTTCTGTGGCGCGAGTGGCCTTCTGTGCTACTCATTAATAATTAATCTGGGGTTAAATAACAGAATTTGATGATGTTAGAGCCCCCTTCAATAATAGGTCCAGCTATTTTTCATTCCTCGGAACAAATTCTCAAGCTAGTGCTACTGCCTTCCTTCGTGCGCCTTCTTTGATTTCTGTGGCTTTACTGGTACGAGCCGCGATCCCAAGTCTTGTTCGCATGCTTCCGGAACTTGTTCGTCAACACCAGGTCAGCAGGTGGCTCTTTCATCAGACATGGCTATGCTCACCATATTGCAGTATAATGGGCGATATCTCCTACGCTGTCTTTGTGGATTCCCACCGAATTCCAAGTAGTCTTCTCTTTCTGTGCGGCTTTCTTTATAGGGATCCTGCCGGCATGGTACTCCGTTTCCAGCAAGTTCGTGAAGGTCCAGCAATTTTCAAGGGGATGTTGTACGTACCGATTTGACAGTACTTAGGGTCCTCAGTACGACTTCGTTTGGCCTGTGTTCCAAATTCAATGCTCAGGCAGCTCAAAAGCCTTATTCTTCAACAGGAGCTGGTCTAGTACTTCGGGGCAGTAACTCAAAGTGGTACCAGGTCAGTCCCTAACTATCTGCTTCCACTAAATACGCGGTAACGCTAACTCATGTGCTGAACACAGGGTCAGTCACGGACCTCTTAGGTTTTTTCAGAAAGAACAAAAAAATGCTCGTTAAGGTCCCATAGATAGAACCTGATACGAAGTACTGAACATAAGACCTATGTAAGGGAGTCAGTCCTACTCATAAAGGTGAAGGACCAAGCACTAGATCGTTGAAAACAAAAAGAAAGACTGACTTTTAGATAACTTATTTAGGAAGGAGCCATCGGAATAGGCTTTCAAGGCAGCTGCCAAGTCAGCCAGTAAGTAAGCAGGTAATAGTCAGCCAGCAAGCTGGGCCGTTCTTGCCAGTTCGAGTACGAGACTTCGGTGTAGTAGTACTATAACGGTTTTGACACATACTAAGGACTCCTTTTGTAAAGCAACTTATTGTGCTTTTATTCCAGCCAACGAAGCTCCGTCTAATCTCTAATAGGGGCTCGGTTCGGTTCACCCATCATACCTACTAAGTAGAAGGCAGGCGAACTCGGACCAGTGCAACAAAGTTTAGACTCTCGCGATTGGACTCTATAACAGAAGAGGTTGTGCAAAAAAGAAAGGGAAAAGAAGCTTTGCAAAAGCTAAGGCCGAAGCTCTTTGGGCGATATTATAGCATAGCGCATTTCCTCATGATTAGGGTGATGTGGTTGTTCCATCGGTTTTCTTTATGGAGGGATCTATTATTCAAGATATTCTTGAAAGGCGGATTGACAAGTGCGACGAGGAGATGGAGATTCCAGAAAAGTCTACGAATAAGTAAGTGAAGGCTTGGCTTACGTGCTCAGCTCAAGCAAGAAGAAGCTATAAAGTCAAGCCTATTGAATGGTGGCAGAGGGAGTGGAGGTCTAAAAGTCAGAAGAGAACACTGTGCAAAGGGTACGCGACCACAACACGCTGTTGTCCCTTTTTTTCTTTATTTTTCTTCGCACTAGGAGTAGCTGTAACTTAGCAATTCGATTGTACTCAGATCGAACATGGCAATGAATGTAAGTGTGCTCTCTGGGCCTTACTTATTGATGACTGATCTACATTCTCAGCTGATGACATTGAATGATTTGAGGACGCTGGGCGGCCAAGCTTGCTTGCGCTTGGGCTGTTTCGCCGTGGCTTGGGGTATAATGGTTCGGAGAGATCGACGAGCACCTCACACTGCCATGCCAACCGCAGCTTTTGAATCAATTTTGGGGTGATCTTTGACCAGCCGATGCAGCGGGAATGGGATATTGAATGAAAGTCAATCGAAGAGACAAGTGACTTCCCCTTTTTTTCGCTAAGGAAATCTGCTAACACTCTAAACGATTCCTGAGACGACTGTTCTCTATGGCTAGAGAACAGCCTACATCCGAACTCATACCTACAAGCCTATGGATACTGGCACCTATTCTATTTCCATTGGACTTTTGAAGTCTGACTTATTTCGCGGGACCAGGGCGGAAAGACGAGTTACTATTTTCACGAGCTCATTTGGACTCATAAATCAAACTCCTATTGATTGGGAAATGCTCAAAGGTTCTTGTTCAAATGCCAAATCCCTTAGATGACTCACCATCCCCTGAAATACCCAATTCCGGTACATTATGACAAGCTTAGCCCCCATGACATTGTGGAATACTGCCTTTTACCTGTACAAAGCCATAAGCAGTACTCCCCCTTAAAGGCAGCGATTCGGTTGGTTTGCTATTGATATAGATTAAAGACCGAACCTTTCTGCGAAAGCGTTACGGAAATGATCTACCTTTCGAATTTTGATCTTGACATGTCGGTGGTTTTTAACCGTAGCCTTCTTGCCCTAACCTAAGTCCAGGAACGGATCCTTTTGCCTGGAATGACTGAGGTCAAATGACACATTAGGCGGTAGCCATTCAAAAGCCCAAGAGACGATGCCCTAGTTCGATACCTGATGACTTGCCCTACTTTTTGTCTAAACCAGTTGATTGAATGTCTGAGGTAGGGCCTTCTTTGCCAAAGTAATGGGGCCCTTCCAATAGGAAGGAGGACGCTGAGACAAGGAACTTCACTTCGACGCTGGGTAACACTTCCTCCATCTTTGGAATTGAATCAATAGTAGCAGAAGGAGGCAAGTAACTGATTAAGGAAAGGCATGAGTTTCCATTTTCCAAGTAAGTTATGGAAAAAAAGTGATTATTAGCTTTCACCCTTTCTCCGCTTCAAAAGGAGCCGAAGATATTTAAAGAACTTAAGACTTTTTAGACGGCCCTAAAGAAAGAAGTACAGGAGCTGAAGTCGATTCGCCAACAGAGAAGGGGGGTCGGACATGAATACGATTTGCGGACATGAAACATAATAAAGGCAGATGCCAAGAAGTGGGCAAGGAACTTCCATAGGGACTTGTAGTCTTTACTTCCTTTGGAGGCTCTGCGGGGATAATAAGGGCTTCAGTTGTTGAAGAAAATGTCCCGATGAACCTTTATTCGCACTTTATGTCGCTAACCCGTGGCGGACAGAGCTAGCAGGTGACGGTAAAGGTACCTCCACATTTCGAACCTCGGGAGAGAAGGACGTTGATCGAGCTTTTCCATGCCTAGTCCCAGTTTCGGTTAAAGACCCAGAACGGGCTACAGATCTATACTAATGAAGTTTTTATGTGAGAAAGTCAAGCCAGGAAGTCCTTCTCTCATTCGTAAGATAAGACCCGTAGATGAATTAGGAAAGAGGGCCTATGCCCGGTTAAAGTGAAAGGCTGTAGTGATAGCGACGGGGCTTACTTTCTCTTTGGTTCAGCTACTAAATAGATAAGTCATTTCTGCTCGACTATAGCCATCGGGGTGGGGATGAGGCAGAAACACTTGCCGCACGTGATAATGCCACATTAGATAGAACAGTTCCCTATCAATGGAAGCCTTCGATGAAGAAGGTAAGTAAATGCTACTTAAGAAGCACAAGCACCCTTTTTTATTCACTAAGGATGAGATGGTGCAGGAGCGGGTCGATGATGACACTGGGGAAGCCCAGTCAAC